CATAAGAATTGTGTAAGAACCAAAAAAATCTTTTATTTATTTTTGAAAAGACGTAAATGTCTTTCTTTGAAGTAATGAAACTATTTAAATTATGATATTCGTGGAAAATAAATCGCAACAAATGCAAAGAAGGAACATCTTTGATCCAGCATTGAAGGATTTGAACTAAGATTTCCAGATGGATGGGATGGGGTATTAGTATATCTAACACAGAATTTAAATGTGAGAGTTTATCTTCTAAAAAAGGAAAGATTGAATGAATAGATCGTAAATTCTGAGATTTTATTATTTTTTTTTCTTCAAGGGAAGATACTAATCGCGATGAGAATGGAATTTCCAGAATGACTCCAAAACCTTCTGATAATATTTGAGAAGAAAAATGAAAAGAAAAATAATTTTTATGCCCCCAAAATATATTTTGGTTATAACCAGAACCATTTACCGAAGAAAAAAAAGGTTTCTGTTGATATATTCGAGTAATTAAACGTTTAACAAGTACTAAACTATATTTATTGTCATAACCAATAATTTCCACAGGTTCGTAATAAATAAAACTATTGAAACTCTGATCATGAGCAAGTGAGTAAATATACTCCTGAAAGAGTAGCGGATATAGGAAGTTTTGTTGCCAAAATCTATCTTTTTTCAATCTAAATATACCTGTAATCCTGTCATTTACATACATTTTTACTATAATCAAAAAATAAAAAAAACCAAAAAAAGGAAGGCACTTCTTGTGTTCTGAAATAATACATAGTGCAATATGGTCAGAACGGAGTATGTGTATATTTTATGTAGTCTCTTTTTTATCTTATACTACCTTATACTAATAAATTCTATATAATTTAGATATAATATGCACTGTCTATACTGTTACTTTATAGACTCTCTATTTTTTTTTTTCTTTATACTTTATAAGAATAAGAAATAAGAATTTTACAAATATATTTTATTCTTTTACTATCTTTTACTATATTTTACTATATATATATTTAGGCTCTACTGCCTCTACTGCAATGTAAATCACTTAATGGTAATCTAAGAAGTAAAAGATTTAATAAAAAATAAAGAATAGATACCCCGGAGACAGAGGGTCCAATTTACAGATCTTTTTCCTTTCCCTTTCTATCCAATTAAGTTTTTTTGTTAACAGAACCTATAATAACAATAAAAGAAAGAAAATGATAATAAGAAAAAGAAGGAAAAGGGGTAAAAATCTTTTATTTTTGCAACCCAATAACTCTTTTGATTTTGGAAAAATTCTTGTTTTATCACTATACTATTTATTCTACACATTCGTAATTCATAATAAAGAATAATTAGGATTAATAAAAAAAAAGAATCAATGGTCCACTCATAATTAACAAGAGAACCTTTCCAACATAAGGTACTAATATATTTTTAACGTCTAATTAGTAATTAGATTGGGTAATCATTCAAATTAAGAAGATAAGCTCGTTGCTTTTTTGTCTTACTCCAATTGGAACCATAAGGTTCTATCCATTTATTCACTAGACTCGACTATAAAATACTTTACTTAATTACAAAATTGTTATAAAAAGAACAATTTATGATGTTCCATTATGAGTATGAAATTTATTATTTTTCTTCTATTATTATATTACTATTATATTACTGTTTTTTATGTTTTTTTTTTTACGACATGCTTTTTTTTCCATTCATTACCTTTCAGGATCAGTCGCGGTCTTCTAAACTCTACCAATAGTCTAGACGAATTCCTTCATCTAAATGTGTAAAAGATCATAGTCGCACTTAAAAGCCGAGTACTCTACCATTGAGTTAGCAACCCAAATAAATATAAAGTTTAGATATGATCGAAATAAAAAAAAAATAATAATAATTAAATTGCGCTGCACGACTGCGTCAAAACATGGAACTTGCAACAAATATAAACAACAAAATATAAAGCGGATCGGTAAAAAAGGAGAATTAGAAAATTTAAAAACACCCAATTTTATCAATTTTTTTTTTTCGCTAATAAAATACGTTTTGTATATTTGTATAAAAAAGAGTAAATCCCAGCAAACCCATCTATTTTTAGAATTTTTAGAAAGTGAAGGAAAGAACCAATAGGGAATGCGGAAAAAAATATCTATTTATCTACGATCAAATTATATTTGTTCGAGATACCGTTGTCAATATAAATGCACTTTGTTATAAAACAAATTTCAATAAATTATATATAAATTTGTATTGGATTAGCACAACATAAATAAGAAATAGGAACGACAAAAAAAGAAAGGTGCAATACAAAGACAAGAAAGATTACCCCCCCTTTTTTGGGGGGGGTTCCGCAAAAAGAAGCAATAAAAAAAAATTAAGAAGAAAATAAGTATGAATATAACAAGAAGAAAACAAACTTTGAATAAAGAATTACACAAAGATAGGTACTAGTGAGCCTACTCTTTCTTTTTTGTCAAAATCAATTAGAAATTCTTTCTTTAAATAATTCTGCTTTCCTTAAAATATCATGAACAGTTCCTGTGGGTTGAGCGCCTTTTTCAAGGAAATATAAAATAGCAGGAACATTTGAATAAGTTTGATTATTTATTGGATCATAAAAACCAACTCTTCGAAGATCTCTTCCTTCTCTTCGGGATCGAACATCAATTGCAACGATTCGATAGATGGCTCATTGGGATAGATGTAGATAAAAAATTCCCCCCCTAGAAACGTATAGGAGGTTTTCTCCTCATACGGCTCAATAAAAAATGATTTGAATTTATATATTTATATATATATAGATAGATAAATATATAAATGGATCCGTAAAGAATTAGACTCTAATTTTCGCCTTTTTCCTTCTTCACAGAAAAAAAGAAATTTCATTCGTACTCCTTACTCAAGTTGAATAGTTTTTAAAGAGTTTAAAATAAAATACTTATAATTTATTGAGCTGTCTCTAACCTATTTTTTTGTCTCCTTTTGTATCTATTCTTTTTTTTTTTTTACTAATTCTGATACAACTGTTGAAACAGATTAAAATAGTGTTTCCTTGTTCCGGAATTCGTTGTATTTGCTTTGCACTTTGTGAAATCATTGGGTTTAGACATTACTTCGGTGATCCTTACTCCTTTTCAAAAAGGCAGCAACATACCTTTTGTTTTTCTATGAAACAAAGAAAAATCATATGAAAGATTGATTCCTTTGCGATACACTTTTGATCAAAAAAGTAAAAATTTTGACAAATTTTACTTTTTTATTTCAAACTTGTTCAAATTTTAAACTATTATATATATATATTTATATTATATATATGAATATTCTAATAATATTTCTATTTATCATATATTTTTATATATTTTTGATGATATATTTACAAAGTTGGTCTAACTTATTGATTGTCACTAACCCTAGATTATTCTCCCGATAAATGAATCAATCAGTTTTGCTCGAGCTGCATCATATGCTATACCATTAGTCTTTTTATTTACCAACCCAAGACAAATTCAATTTGGTTTATAGCAGAACAAACTATGTCGAGACAAGAGCATCTTCATTCGTATAGAAAATGACGGATATCAGAATCCACAGTCAATCATGTCCTTCAAGTCGCACGTTGCTTTCTACCACATCGTTTCAAACGAAGTTTTACCATAACAACCCTCTAATTTTATTAGAATTTGGAACCATATGCAATTGATTCAATATAGAATCATGAATAGTCATTGGCTGAACCGATACATAATAATCCACACTTATCTATCTCTGAATAGATAGATATTTATCCAGAAAGGATTTCACTTAATTTAACCCCATATTTTTTTTTTTCAGGTGAAGAAAATAACCTGAAAAAAATCAGTTTTAAACAAACTAATTTACATCTTCAACAGATCTTTCGGGATTGTCCATTATAAACTCTTAAAAAAAAATTGTAAGAATTATTATATTGAAAAACATTGTATTAAATATGTTACAGAAAATTTTTTCATTAAATTGAAAATTTAAATAGAGAAGAATCTTTCGTTTCTGATGGAAATGATCTGGGACGGAAGGATTCGAACCTCCGAGTAACGGGACCAAAACCCATTGCCTTACCGCTTGGCCACGCCCCATTTTTAATTTGTCTTAGACAAATTAAGCGAAATATTGGTTATTCGTCAATAACCATCCAAAATACATATAGGACATGTTGTCGGTAGAATTAAACACAATATATATAGAATCAAAAAAATGAATTAAATTGATCATTATATAGAATTCAATTAAGATATTGTATGTATTGTATGAAAATAGAATTCTTGTATTCTCATTTGATTGGAGAATATAAGGAAGGATTCTTGATTGGGTAGAAGTAAAAAAAAAAAAGAAGAATTTATTTCATTTCTCTACCTTTTCATTTTTAACTCAGAAAAACAACTCAATCCAATCTGATAATTTATTCTCATTTCAATTTAATTTCTAAGAATAAGAAAAGAATGTTTGTTATGTTTAATATCTTTAATTTAATCTGTATCTGTCTTAATTCTACCCTTTATTCGAGTAGTTTTTTCTTCGCCAAATTGCCCGAAGCTTATGCCTTTTTTAATCCAATCGTAGACATTATGCCGGTTATCCCTTTATTCTTTTTTCTCTTAGCCTTTGTTTGGCAAGCTGCTGTAAGTTTTCGATAAAAATAAAATATATATTCAATTCATATTGATAATTTATTCGATAAAAAAGATGAGATTTTGATTATAAAAATAAATAAGATCAGAAAAGTCTGACATTAGGAACCCTCGATTCAAAAAGGGAATTTCTGGTATCTTCTATTTTATATTTAATTTTCATAAAGGGGCGATTATTTTTAATTTTTAATAAGCTTATTTATTCTTTTGTTCTGACCTTTCCTTTATAAGATCCCATACAATATCTAAGTATATATATATATGGCAATAATTTTTTGGTAACGAAAAAATACGAATCTTTTTATATGAAATTTATATGATAAAATAATTCATGAAAATGAATTTAAAAAAATTTATTTTTTTTAGAGCGTCATATCAAAATAATGTAGAGTGCGTGTCGTAAAATAGGTGATCTATTTCCTTAAAAAAAAAAAATGATCTTATCTTGGAGATTATGTAATGCTTACTCTTAAACTCTTCGTCTACACAGTAGTAATATTCTTTGTTTCTCTCTTCATCTTTGGATTCTTGTCTAATGATCCAGGGCGTAATCCCGGACGTGAAGAATAAAAAAGAGATTAGATTTGTTTTTAGTTTTTCCTTTATTTTTTCATAGGTAAATGTATCAATAAATAGATACTAGATAAAGATAAAAAAATTAATAAAAGAATCAAAATTTATTCCAATTTGAAAATTGAAAGTGACCGGGGGAATCGGAGAGAGAGGGATTCGAACCCTCGGTACGAATAATTCGTACAACGGATTAGCAATCCGACGCTTTAGTCCACTCAGCCATCTCCCCCCATTCCAAATTGGAAATTTATCATGTGATATGACACGCGAAGTCAATATTTAGAATAAGAATTTTTATTTTATTTTTTGATAATGATTCGAAACGGATTTATCCAATAGAAAGAATGTCTTACTTCTTTTATTTTGTGCAAAAGGTTCATTTCCCCGGCCTGGTTAAGTACTGGCCGGGCCAGTACTTCTTTTGTTCCAACGAATCAAACAATAACAATTTTGAGATCAAATAAAAATTGTTATTGAAACAAGAAGAGCAATTTTCATTGCCATTCCTAATTCTTAGGAAAGAATATGAGATTCTATATATCTATATTAATATCTAATATTCTATATAATATATAAAACTATATAATATATAAAACTATATAATATATAAAAAGATAAAGAGAGTAAGATTCTATAATTTATTCTTAGTCTCTTAGTCTATTATATTAAATTAGAATATTTAGTCTTTATAGTATTTAAAGTAATAGTGTTCTAATAAGAATATTCTAGTATATAGTAATATTTTAGTACTAGTCTTTTTTTTTTTAAGTTTTCAAGCCCGCGCCGCGGCTAAACAAAATACGTGTTAATGCCGAAATTTTCATGATTCTGATGCTATCTTGACTCCGTCTTATTTTTTTGTTGGACAAATGGTCCATCCGTATCCAATAATGAATATGTAGCGGGTATAGTTTAGTGGTAAAAGTGTGATTCGTTCTATTAACAACTTCAATAGTTAAGGGGTCTTTCCTTTTTTTTTTCAGATTCCGATCAAAAACTTTTTTTCTTAAAAAGATTTAATCCTTTACCCCTCAACTTTACCCCTCAATAGGATATGTGAGGAAAGAATATACATTCTCACGATTTCTATCCATCAAAATTTTAATAAAAAAATTGGATCATGGAGTCGAGAAGCATAATTTTTTTGATTGGTTCAATTATTCCAATTGAATGAGTATGAATAAAGGATCTATGGGTCATAGTACAAAATTTTCAATCGTAACTAAATCTTCAATTTTTTTGTGATGTCGCTGTAAAAGGGAGATTGAAGCCAAATAGCTAGAAAACGAGGGTTTTGGTTTACTATAACCCTCGGCTTATTAATTCAGCTCGGTAGAAACCAAATGATTTTCCTTAGGATCCCGCGAGTAGAAATAGGGAACGAAGTAACTAGACTAGAAAGATTTGAAAGAATCTCCCTCTTCTAGAGGGATCATCTAGAAAGCGAGTAGCTTTAGATGCATTCGGAAAAAGCTGACATAGATGTTATGGGTCTCATTTTTTCTCTGGTGGGAATACATGGATCTTCCATAAAGGAGCCGAATGAAACCAAAATCTCATGTTCGGTTTTGAATTAGAGATGTTTCAAATGATCAACCGACGTCGACTATAACCCCTAGCCTTCCAAGCTAACGATGCGGGTTCGATTCCCGCTACCCGCTATATATTCCTTAACTTAATATGATATACAGATGCATTATCCACTTTAAAATGCATATTTATTTTTATTGTATACTTTTTTTAATGCGAAAATAGGAATGAAAAGCGTCCATTGTCTAATGGATAGGACAGAGGTCTTCTAAACCTTTGGTATAGGTTCAAATCCTATTGGACGCAATTTCTTTCCATCTATCTATTCTAGATAGAGAAGAAAAAAGAACTTTATTTTTTAAAGGATAAAGGGCCCTTTTTTGAATGATTAAAATCAGAAATCTTTATCAAGGATTTCTGAATTAAGAATAGAATAACATTTCCATTTATGTTTGTTCCTGAAGTATAAAGAGTTCGGTCTGTTCCCGAATAGCTTCTCTCAAAAGGATTTCGGCTTCTTCAGTGAATATCTTGGTAGAAGATAGAATTTCTTTAAATTTAGGTTTCTTATTTGTTAAGTAGGTACGCAACCCAACGAGAAATCTCTTTACCTGTCCAATTTCTAACACATCAAGATATCCATTCGTTCCGGTATAAATAGTAGCTACCTGGTCTTCCACCGCGAGAGGGTCTGATTGGGATTGTTTAAGCAACTCACGCAATCGTTGACCTCTTGCCAATTGATTTTGAGTAGCTTTATCTAGATCAG